TTTCTATCCCTTGAGTGAGGTTGAGGTAATAATTCTCTTATTAAAATAAGGATTGACCTGAAGCTGACCTTCACAGTCCAGGAACTTCCATTATTTAGAGGTAGCCTCTACCCCGATTTTCATTTGCCTTTTGCCTGATCTCTTGGCCTGCGCCTCAGCTTTCTGTACTATTGCTCTATAAATGAACTCTTCTCTTTGGCAACAAACAATAAAACTCAAACCTTTATGAAGACAAGCATACAGACAGTGACAAAGATCCATTTCTGCTTTCATTTTATTTCCTGCTAGTGCGGTTGCACTTGGGTGGGACCCTTTCTTTCGTCCCTGCCACCATTCCCTGAATGAGTGAATGGCGGGTTCACTCCGGAACGGAACCTCTGCTCGAGTTGCTTCCGTATTTGACTTTTTGGCCGTTGGGGTTGGGCCCCTCTACCGATGCCTTCACGCTCCTTATCTCTCGCGGTCGAGTGGTTTGGAGATTCTCTTCTGCCTGACTCTATTGGGAAAGCAGCCGAACTCAGGACTTGAGAGATTAGGAATAGAACTCTGTCTCCTCGCCGGTTAAGCTTAGCTTCTCTGCTCCGTCACCTTTCGATCAAGCGGATTCTAGCTCTGATCGCTCCTCAAGGAGAGAATGAGAGACCTCATTTCCTTGATGCACTTTCCTCTATCGCCGTCAACCGGCCTATAGTGGCTGAGATAGTATAGGTTCTATTCATCTGACCGTACTTCCATCTGGTCAAGTGGCGGATAGCTCGTCTCCTCTTTCGTTTGCTTTCTTTATTATTGCTTCTGTTGAATGAATATAGGGCTCAGGCGAAGAAGGGTGATCCCTAGACTTTTATAATTGTTTGGCCAACAGCTCCCGTACCTAGCGATAAAGTGTCTGGTTTCTCTTTCGAGCTTATCCTGATAGTGCGGTGCTGTTCCCTCTCTCGGCATAGAGTCTATCAGAGAGGGGCTTTTGTCTCGCCAACTCCGTCTGCTTTTGCTTCGAGTGCCCTTTCCCCTTCCAGTCTAGTACTTTTTTCAATCTTTATTTTTTGCTTAGAGTGAGGTTGTAATCATCAGTAGCATTATGCATTCATTGTTCTTCAAACTAACAAAAGGTCTTCGTTCGTGGTAATCTTCTTGATATATCTAATACTGCTTTACAGGATAGAAGGCTTCCGCCATGGTGGGTTCGCTATGAGACTCCTATTAGTAATCCGCCACATATGGATGAGGTTCATCGTGATATGTTGCGACATTTCGGAATTAACGGAACCCACCAGATTAGGCATAGATCAGGTGCAGTCTATACTATACATTTGGCCCATTGATTCCCCATAGGAGTATTCCTATTCAAGGTGAACGCACTCCCTTGCTGCGATTGCCAGCTCCAGGTCTATCAGGTGTTTTAAGTATCAGAGAAACTTCTAGAATAAAGTCTTTTGGCCTTGGGGAAGCCTTACAATATTCTTACATGAGAGACACTCGCTTCGTTGTTCTTACTTCTCTTCTACTCTTTTTCGGTCTATGGTCTATGTTGTCCCCTGCTCCATTGTGCTTAAAACCAGCAGCCCTAATTTCTCCCGATATGGGATTTCTTTTAAAGGTAGCTAAAAATATCTATATAGAAGGGATCTGTAGTAACCATCCTCAGGTAATATCTCCCTGTGATTGTGGGGAACCTCTTAATAGTATCTTAGAACATCTCTTAGATACTCCTAAAGAATCCGAAGATTCCCCTCGTCTCATATGGGGAAGACAATCAATCAAGTCCACTTCCAAGCCAGTTGCCATCGGAAGCAGGAAAGAGTCACTCTCTGGACATTGAATAAAGGATTTTCAAGACCCGAACTAGCGTATCGTTCATATAACCTGGAATTCTTAATAATGTGCCAACCATTCTGTCGTCAGTAGCTAAGGAAGGGGCAAAGGCTTAGAACCCTTTCGACCTGGGCGAGACATTAGAGTGATGAGCCTTTTCGCACTTATTAATTAATGTATTTCCCCGGAGGTTCCCGAATACACTGGCCCGGCAGGTAGAGTCCGGCTGGGAGGATCCCCTTATTGTTCTTCGCTCATTGAATAACCCCACGTATGGCACGAGTGAGGAACGAGCTTACATTTGAGGCTGATGGGACATAGGTAAAATTCCACTTTACGGACTGCAAAGAGACTTCACAGCTGATTCAAAAGCTTCAAAAGAGCTACAATCAAAATCAAGTCAAGTAAAAGCACATGGCTCTTCTACGACCAGAATTGAAGACTTCGAAAAGGAGACGGGAGAGAGAAAGACCCGAATTAGGGTTAGGGAGAAAGACCACAAGCTTTCCGGAAATAATCCGGCAAACAATTCTGGCCGGGTTCTTTCATCGCTCTGATACCATGTAAAGAAAAAACAGAGTTCAGTGGGAGAGGAGTCATTACTTACCCAAAATAGGGATCTAAAGTCAAACAACAAGCGTACTCTATTGACTGTACGACAAGTATACAATGGAACAAGAAAAGGGAATATCCCTAAACATAAAATCTCAACCCCCTCTTCTCGGGCGATAGGGCTTCCTCTTTAGACTCCGAGGCTCGAGTGGATGGACCCGCTTAACACCCAGTTACCGATGCGATAGCCTTCCCTACCTACTTAGCTCGAGGAATTACAGAAATGCCAACCGTTAGCCTGAATGAAGGCCTGATTGAGGGACTTTCTATCACTGTATCGCCGCCTATGCCTTTATCGGGTGGGATTGAACCACCTTGAGGAACAGAACAGCAGCACTGATTGGCTTACTTGCTTGCTAGAACCGTACTGCTTTTATTATCACTGAAACCACCGTATCGTATACAACCCCCCAGCATAACCTTATTTATACCATTCCAACCCCGAGTAAGTAGGCGGTGGCTCCGTTACACAGTCGTTGGGGAGAGAGATAAGGCACATGCGCATTTTGGGTGAACCGCACGATGCTGAGCTCCTGTCCTGAGTCGGTGAAGGCGCCCCGGGTGGCGTGAGTTGCCTTAGTTGAGTCTTCATGACGGAGGAGACTAAAAGGACTCATTGGCATTGGAAAAAATCCATGTTTCATTGGTAAAGACTTAGGTTCTGTCATGCCTCGCTAGGAATGTGACTTATAGTAGTACCCAATTTTGAGTCCGATCGCTTGTTATCAATTGTATAAGGATGGTGACATTCCTATTGTTCCCGATCCTATTTCGACTCTCGAAAGAGAGGAACTGTAGGGCTGGTCTGTGATTCCCGCTATTAGTAAAGTGCGTGTGCTACGTCTGCCTGTTACCGTTCTCGAGAGGAGAAAGATAGATAGGGCAGCGTCTTCGTGTACTCGGACTAGTGCTTCCTTGCTCTTTTACGAACTGGCCGAAGTGATGACTTAACCGTAGCTAAAGCTAAGGTAAGCTTTTCTCCCTTTTGCTAGTAAGATCTCTAATCATCCAGAAAGCAGAAGGAGAGCGTATAAGTACTTCATTCCCCCTGGAAGATGACAGACACATATCGAGATTGGCACGAAAGGGTTCACTCGAACTTTGGGGGTATCGGAATTCGGACTTACACCGGCGATACTCCCAGGGTTATGGGATGAAAGCAGTCATACCAGGTGAATGAATTGGAAGTTACCTCCCTTAGCTTAGGGGCACCCTGGAATCCGAAATAACGAAAGCAGAATGGACAAGGAGCAGGGTTGAGCAACCGAGAAGAGCTACTCGAAAAAAAGTAAAAGAAGGGAGGAAGCGAGTGAAAAGGGGAGAGGAAGATGACTATAGAAAGCCGATAGTCCGGTAGGTCCTTGTAAGGCGAGTGAAAGAAAGTGACTCGACCGAGGTCTGGTTTTGATTCCAAAGAGGTATGATAACTGCACCATTCAAGATAAATGCTTGCATCCGGAGATAGATGGGCGAGAGATGGACGAAAGCCCTTGAAAGCTGAACTGATTCTTATCTGCTTGTTCAAAGCCTGCCCACTTATGATGACATGAGATTAAAGACCCCATACAATAATGTAAAGGCAGCTGATCCCGATTTCCTTGATCCTTCATCTGGCTGGACTGTCTAGGAAGCCATAAACGGAAAGTGTGCTTAGGGACTTTCTGTTTGTGCCAAACCAGATTAGACCACTCAACAGGATTCGATTGGCTTCTAATTAAGTTCCAAGCAGTTTTGAAAGAAAAAATGACCAATAACGACAGATCGGGGGAGCTAACCTCTCTTTATCGTTCCAGGAAATTTGGATTCTGGTTCGATAGTCGATAGGTACGTAGTCACTCGAGCGAAGCGAAAGGACTACTAGATAGAATACCTTACTTTGAATCTTTTTATAGGGAGGAGAACTCTCATAAGTAATAGGCTATGGCAGACAATGAAGAATGAGAGGTGTTTACCTATATATGCAATACAATAGTTGGATATAGTCCATCATTTCCACCTAAAGGCAAGAAACCTGGTTAAGAAAAGAAAGATGAATACAAACCATAACTGATGAGGAAAAACCGCATTCTCTATCAGTTCTGTGCTATCAGTTGTGTGATGGGCTCGGGTGTCGTAGAAAGACAAGACCATAGCATGTGGCTTCTTTTCTTCTTTGGAAGGTGGGGAATCGGGTTTAACCCGAAGATGCCTCTCTTCTTTTCGTAAAAAATTTAAGGAATGCAGCAGTACAGTTAAGTTCATAACATCTACAACTACTTCTTTCAAACCCAACCCCCTACTCTTGCATTTTTCTTTCTGTAACCCCTTCTTCTTTCTTGCGAATTGTCTTCGATTCTAAGCCCTTACCCTGCTAACTCTTCGAAAGAAAGTCAACCTCTTTCAGACCCTCATATTAGAGAGAGCTTTCTCATCCCAAAGGAAAGATGAATGGCAAGAGGGCGTCTGAGCTACCCTTGAGGGTAATTATAAGGGGATTACCTACCTTTTTTTTTGCTTTGGTACAAAGAAAGGATCTCAGCCAAGCTTAAGTGACTTCTGGTAGTCGACCAGGCCGCTTTCGTACGCTTTCCCCAGTATAATGACTAAAGGAACTCTCTTTTTTGATTCCTCCTATTCCTGTCCAACCAAGGACTCAGAGGGGGTTCCGAGAATCTAGTCTGAATTGACCGGACATCAGGGACATCACTTTTTTTAATGAAAATCAAGCTTGAAATAGTAAAGAAGGGGGGAGTCAAGGAAGAAGGTAAATCCTTGTTTGGTAGAGCATCTGTGATAATTGACTCTTAGATTGAATATAAACCCGACCCTTCCATCATTTCCTTCCTCTCACCACGAGCCCTCCCGATTGAGAAGGAGATTAAGTTGAAAACAACTGAGATCGGATCTCTCACGGAAATGGTGAGGCCAAAAATTATGTCTTTCTTGTACCTAACCGGAGTAAAAACATCATGACCTTCATCAACAGAAAAACAAACGGCCAGTTTCCCGGCCGAAAGAAGAGGGAAACGAATGGGATAAGACCCATGAGAACTGAGATGAGTGAGACAACGATTCACTACTGGGTCTATATCGTTCTAATCTTTCTTACCTTCTCTCTGATATGCTATATCACTTGGCTTATCTTTGGCCTAAGCTTCTTTTTGAAGATAGGTTTCTCTATCGGGGGTCGAGCCCTCTCCTTTGCTTTAGTAAAGTGTGGCCTCTCGGGGGGACTTGCCTGGGCAATAGGATGTGTTTTGCGAGCACTATTCAGTGCCGAGGAAATGCCTCTTTGGATGTCTCCATCTGGGGCTGATGCTGGCTCAGAAGCAAGCGTAAACCAAGTGCCGAACAGGAGTGAGGCAGGCCCTTCTCATCCTGGGCCGAGGGAATCCAACTCTCCGCGGAATTCCTTTCCATCGGTCCCCTCAGACCTATCACCCTTACCTGCGGGCTCGGTTCCATCTGTCCCATCATTACCATCTTTGGGTGGTGATGTTGAGGTCGAGCAGCCGGCCCCCATCCAACCTCAGAATGAGAGAAATGAGCCGCAGTCGCCAGCACATCAGGATCCCGCTCCATGTAAGGATCCTGCTTGGATCTTTCAACACGACACCATTAAACATCGGATTTCAACTGTGACTCCACAACGGGACGTAAACGACGATGAAATTGATACCATAATTTCATTAAAAAGGGGTATTATAAGTCGCATGGCCCAGTTGGATCCCCATCCATTCTGGACTCAGCAAAAAGACAGCTTGGTCGCTCACGGAATCTTAAATAAGAATGCGGAGTATACTAGTCAGACGCTGATGGAGCACTTTACTAAATTAGAAACCGAAGAAGGGAAAAAGTCTTGTATTTATCAAAAACTTCTCCAAGAGAAAACTTCGCATTAAACGGCCAATTTAATTAAAGCTCTATTAGTTAGAAACAAGCTCTTTCTTTAAAAAAACTGGAAAGAATCCTTACTACTATATACGAGGGCCACCTAGCTTAGGCTAGTCCTAATTCGTGAATACTCCTTGCCAGGGCTAGGGATCCTCCAATTCTATTATATAAGTGAATGGTGCTGCATCTTCTTAGTGAAGGGTGGGTGGACTGGTGAGCCGCTTACGCTTTAAGTGAGGAGACAGGAGCTATCAAGCTTAAAGTAGTCCCTAGACCAGACAGAGGTTCTAGGGGGAGTCCGGATAGAGGATTCCTTTAAGCGGTCTGCCCGCAGATGTAGGAAGGCTGAAATTTCAGCCTCTCGAACTGCGTACCAAAAGCAACTCTATTGTCGGAAAAATAGGCTTGATCAGAGCCCTGCCAGTTCGAGTCTGGCGAGTTGCTGAAAAGAATGAAAGCAAGCAAGAGATAAAGATCTAGTTAGACTTGCCAGGTAAAACCTAAAAATTGCTGGAGAATCATTGCTAATCCTCAATCCTCATCCAATCCAACTCAAGCACCAGCAAAGGGAAGAACTTCTAACTCGCTGGCAGGAAGAAGAGATTGCAACTTGAATTGCAACTCCCACTGGGTGCACCGCCACTAAGACTAGCTCCCCTAGAAGAAGATATCTATCTATCTATTATCATTAGCCAGCCTTGAAGCAGGAAGTGTTTTACCTTTTCGCAAGCACTAAGTAAGCAAGCTACCTTAATGAAGTTCAGAAATTCCTTCTTTTTCCTTCTGTACTTTACAAAAAGTCTGGTTATATGATTGAGTACGAGATGTTCGAATAGTTCCGATTCAAAAGCAGTAATCAATGAATTCTTCACTTCCGGCCATAGGGAGAACGGCTCAATCCGTTGCTTGTTCGCGCAGTAGTTTGATTGCTGGGGGTATGAATTCTTTCGAGTAGTCTAGTGACAGCAACAAATCATACTATAGGTATTCATCATACTCACGCAACAAAGAACCTAACAGAACTTGAAAACAAAAAGATTAGAATACCATCCCCACATAGCAAATGGCCACGGGCTCGAAATCGGATGGAGTTCTTCCGCCGGTGAGTGTATCATCTTCGAGTGTCGCTTATCCCATTTGCGGACATACCTTCTGGCATCTGCCTGCATATATGGCCAAAAGTACCCCAGCGATTCGACTTGCCTTATCAGATGCGGCATTACCTGTTGATTGCGGTGTGCATGGCAACAGATTCTGGGCATGCAAAGAAAAAGATCGGGAAGGACACATCTAACAGCTACTCACGAGATGGCAAAGCAAAGGTAAGAAAGGCAATTGGCCTACTCGAGACATTGAATAGTGTCAGTTTATGTCATGAGCTCCTTTTCAAGCAGCAAGAGGGCTTTCTAACAAAGAGAACGGCGCATTCGAGAACATCTGTGCGGGGATATCGTAACTATTGGATTCACCGCAAAGAGAGCAGCTCCTTCTCTTGCATTTGAACCCTCGGACCCGGATAAGCAAGGGGATTCTAGTTCTGATTCAATTGCAAAGAGCGCTAGGCACCGAAAGCTTCAGTCAACACAGTCCTTCCGTCGGATTGTAAAATAAAAGACATGCCTACATTAGTAACTAGCAACCTTCACTATGCGAAATGGAAGGGCTAGCAAGACACTAAAGCAAGAAAGCAAGCATACATTCCTCAACTACTGATCTATCTGTTTATGAGTGGAGTGGATTGGTAGCCGAAGACCAAAAGCCTGCCCTTTAACTGGATCTCCAGCTTGGTACTTTTATTATTATATATAATGGGGCACGGCACCTAAGCTAAGTCAGACCGCTAGCGCTTTCTAACCGTTGTTGGCTCTCCTTGCTTTCATTTCAAGTTCAGACGTTAGCAAGATGAAAGAAGGTCGGAGTCGTGAACAGGAAAAGCGAAGACCGGTTATGCCGAGAGGACAGGGAAAGGAACGATAAGTAGGTGGGGGAAGCTACTCAATCACAGAAGTCTTGGCCCAGTCAACCTCTAGACCCTTTTAGAGACAGGGTGCCCCAAGACAAAACCCTCTTTCCAGTAGTTAGTAATCCAGAGTTGATACAGAAGAAGAATATCATAAAGTAAGTGAAAGCAGCTAAACCCTCGTACCCCCTAGTATACTCTGTTATACCACACACGTGCTATCGGTTCTAGAATAAAGAATGCCCAGGCAAGTAAGACAACAAGCAAATAAGCATGCCTTAACCCATGGAGTCTTTCCTTCTAGTGCGTCAGTTGGGGAAGAATAGAATATATAGAAAAGAACTAAGGCTAGTGGGATCAATCCCAGACCAAGGAGTGTAGCATTTTGGCTTGAACTGCTTTGACTTACTTAAAAGATAGGGAACTCGACAGGCCGACATAGAGGAAGAAAGCCTATTGAAGCAAGATCGGACTTGGCATAGTTCCAGTACGACTTTCCCTCGAAGCTTGAAAAAGGCTTTGAGGAGGGCTTGCTTCATTTGATCTTTCCCATCCCAAGAGAGATGGTGAAGTGGGCTTCTTTCACGGCCGAATCATAGAAGAGAAGGGCGATCTTCTACTCGGCTTCTGCTCTAGTGGTTGAACGCTTCTCCCTTTCATTGGCTTCCACCGGCCTGAACTGTCCTAGTCTGAACTCTTTCACCTCGTCAACTCGGACTCGGGCAAGCGGGTTCACTCGTATCCTCTTTTCCTTTGGGGTTGGTTACTGCCCCATCCCTTGAATTGCCTTGGGACCGGCCTTCAAAGAAAGATCTGAACATTTGCGTAGATGAGATCACGAGACCAAGCCAGTTCACATCCTCTTCTCTTGGTCTTCGAGTGCTGGAAAGGACAGATCTTCTGTCACAGACAAGTCTAATCCTATTCCAAAACCAACAGCCTTGGGCCTTCAACCCCAGCTCGCACTCGACATGACATGATCTTTGACAATCATGAGTCAGGAGGCCCAGAAAGAGACTAGCCGGCCGGGTCTCCGGCTCTTAGAAAGAAGCTAAATCCATCTGCCTTCTACCACGAGTGCGCCCTCACTACACTAATAAGAAAGGAAAGAAAGACATATCAACCAATAAGAAGACAGATAGAACGGGCGCGGAGAATGGAAGATTCACCCATAAACAAAAGAGGAACCCGTAGCTGCCAGACCAGTTTTCGACCTCTTTGCCTACCGCTTGCCGACCGCACTAACTGACCCAAGCCTGCCTAAAAAGGGGAGTATAGGTGCCTTAGTCACTCTTTGGCTGAGTCTCATGCCCTGGCTACCGAATTGTTAGGCAAATTCATGGGTGTCGCCATTGAAGAGACTCCCATGAGTTTGAATCAAGAAGCCAATGAAATGGCCCCGGGAGTCAAACTGCCAGAGAGAATCTTTCAAAAACTCATTACAAAAAGAAACGACCATTGGCCTCAGTTCATGATAGAGAGATCCCAACTCTGGAAGTCATGCAAGTTGATTCTAATGAGTCAGATTGGATAAGTCCTATCATTCACTTTATTAAAAAGTGCAAAGAAAGATAGAAAAAGAAAGCTTAGATCCTTGAGATATGTTCTCATTGAGAACCACCTCTGTAATAAAAGCGTGGATGGTTTGCTTCTTCAATGTTTAGGCTTTGATCTTCTTTTATGGCGGAAGTCCACGAAGGGATTGTTGGAGCTCATCAGGCCTGAGTCAAAATGAAATGGGTGGAAGCCATCCCAATCCCAAAACGTAAATAACGCTAAAAATTAGATTAGAAAGAAAGGATAATCTCATTCATAGGTTTGGCATTCCAAAAATCAGCATTGCCGATCAAGGTAGAGTCTTCACAGGTGATCAAGTAAAAGAGTTTGCTAATATATATTGTTTTTGTTGAAATGATTCACTCAACACCTTTGCTCAGGCTAATGGACAAGCCGAGTCTTCCAAAAAAATAAGGTGAACTAGCTTAGAAAAAATGATCAAGGATAACCCCAGCAAGGATCTGGCATGAAGTGTAGTCAGAGGCTCTCTAGGCATTTAGGACAAAAAGACCGAGTTTCCATTAGGAGGTGGGACAAGAAGCTTAACCATACTTGGCTTTGGAAAGACTTCTGCTCGACACGTTCAAGCTTTTCCGGGAGGATCTTTTTTCCATTTAATATTCCCAGGTAAAAGACTGGGGCAGGTTTAACTAAATATCCTGACCCCTGACCCATAGTCTTCATGGATCTGATCTTTCCTGCTATTCCTAAGGAAAGGGGAGTATTCACGGCAGAGTCGGCATCGGCATAAGGGAAGAAAAAGTGGCAAGAATCATTCAATTCTTCCTCGGCAAGAGCACCCGAATCCGAATTCGGTTTTTGGCCTTGTCAGTATCCCTTTGTGAGTCTTCTGCTGAAGACTTTCTCCTTAGTAGTCTCCCACGATGAGGCCCTTGACCGGTGTGGCTAAGCCAATACATAATTACCATAAATTAGTGACGAGGGCTCTCTGCGGCTAAGAATAGAAGGTGGTGTACTAGTTATCAGTAAGTATTGGAAGAATCCCATGAAATGTTCATCCAAAGAGGGATTTTAGTTAGTGAAAAAAGACCTTCTTTTTCTTGTTACCTCCTGCCCGCAGCCATGCACTTAATAAATCAATATCATAGGAGTAGTAGCGCTAAGCGAAGCATCAAAGCAGAAGGAGCTTGACACCATTGAATCAAGTGTTGAAAGACTACAAAAAAGAATCCCCAGATGATAGGGGGCCCGGGAACTGAACGATGTTAGCGCAAGGGGCTGAAATGAAAAGGCAGGTAGCATTCGATAAGCAGGCAGGTTTGGGAAACTAGCACCAGGTACTAGGTCGATGGCATGCGGAATACTCCTCATCGGTGGTAAACCATGGGAAGAGCATCACCAACCAGCTCCTTCCAATCTTTTAATAGTATCTGAATGAAGAAGAATGTCGAGAGAATAGTTCAATGCCAGCGAATAGCGTAGGAAGTAACCAAGTTTGAATGGTGGAAAGCCAGCAAGGGAAAAAGCATTAGTTTCAGCGAAGCTATTCTTGACCCGCGTAAGAGAAAAGTACTTTCAGGCAAGGTCGGCTAGCGAACCCCGCTACTCCTTTGTCTTTTAGGAAGGGAAGTCTGAGTCAAAGTCATTGTGAATCCTCAGTTTGAAGGCGATTCACCTTCACCCAGCATCTTTGAAAGTTTTAGTGTTATTATTTATCATCTGCCTGCGGCTCTGGCCGGCCCATCTTCCTCCATGTCCTCATCCGAGGTTCAAGCAATTGGTCATCATTCCTGGCCGGCTGGCCGAGGTCGAGTTCCTCCCTTATTGAGAATCTATATGGCTTTCTTCGTCTCTATTATTTGATTTTTCAATAGCCAAAAACTGGACTTTCAGGTCTGCGAGAGGTCAATGTACTAGAGCTCATGCCCCAATAGGGGCTTTCTTTTCTCTTGCATGCGCCTTCCTCATTCATTCAAATCAAAGGAAGCTTCATCGGGAAGGGATAGGGATGGCGCATTGGCTTGGTTGGCGGCTTGGCTTCGCTATCGCTCATGACTTGGTATAGAGTCCGTGTAGTCGGTGAGTACGAGTACAGCCTATGAAACAGGCTTTGAGTTCCATTACATTGCAAAAAATCATTCCCGCCACTCTCCCTTCCAGTGAACCCCACGTGTCTGCCTCCGGCTTCGAAGCAGTGGGGAAGAAAAGGACTCGGCTTAACTTCACTTGGGTTCGGTTTCCCTTGTTACTATTGGAATGATGGAAGTAGCTCTTCTTCCTCTTAGCGTTAGCGACTCAGAGCTCATAGGGAGCTGGGACCAAGAAGGGATAGAGTTGAAAGATAGGATTTGATTAGCGCGCCTTCTGCCTGTCCTTTCCAGCACGAGGAACCTTATAGCACTTGGAAAAAAGCGGCTCTGGATCTGGCATCAACAGCGGATCCTGTCTGATCAGAGCACCGGTTCCGGCATCGGGAGTGGATTCAATAAGAGTCATAGCGGAGTCGAGAACTAGCAGCTACTGTTGGAAGATGGGATTATTTACTTGGCCACCTCTTTTTTCCTCGCCCTAACAGATCCTGAACTCTAAGGAAAACTCCCTTTCCAGAGAAGCACTCATTTTCTTTCTAGAAGCTCTTTTTTTCTACCCTTCTAACTAGTGTCACTTGCTTGATCACTTCGGTGAGGGGGTTATGCCAGAGGGACAGCAATCAATTCACCGGGTA